CTTTTCTATTCATCATGCAAAATAGAGGAACCCCTCTTTTGTTATACCATCAGGGTAATGATTCATCAACCTGCTAGTTCTTTTTATGAGGCACAAACGGGAGAATTTATCCTGGAAGCGGAAGAGCTGCTAAAACTGCGTGAAACCCTCACAAGGGTTTATGTACAAAGAACGGACAAACCCTTATGGGTTGTCTCGGAAGACATGGAAAGAGATGTTTTTATGTCAGCAACAGAAGCCCAAGCTTATGGAATTGTTGATGTTGTAGCGGTGGTTGAGTGAAAAGCCCGGATTTTTTTCGCGCAAATTCTCGATTTCATATTTTATATTTTTGCTGAATTTACTAGAAAATTAAATAGAAGTAATTAAAAATCATCAGGTTAGGATCGATCTAAACCAGCCCATTATTTATATGATATGATTCAACATGCCAACTATTAAACAACTTATTAGAAATACAAGACAGCCAATCAGAAATGTCACAAAATCCCCCGCGCTTCGGGGATGCCCTCAGCGTCGAGGAACATGTACTAGGGTGTATGTGCGACTCGTTCAGATCATGAGCTGGGATAAAAGAAAGAAAACCTTTTTTAGTATCAATGATCAGTACCGGGGAATAGGATAGAATAGAAAAAGAAGTCCGTTCAATTCAGTATAAAAACAGTATAAAAAAAAAGAATCTATCCATTCTATTGTGTATGAAATTTATGGTTTACATTGGTGCAAATCCAATCACCTCAATTTAAGATGAGAAGCAATTCTCCATTGGTAGCAAATGGTTATCCATTAAGCGGAGAAATCCTACTTAAAAATAAAAACATAAAACTTAGGCCCCTCTTGCAAGAACGGACTAACAGGGTTAGCTACCCAGCCAACTTTCATAATTAAATACCGTTACTGTGTAAGTAGATCTAATCGTGAAAGACCTATTACTGGATAATTCATGGGTAGAGCCAAAGAATGTGAACTATACAAGTTACCAATAACATTGATTAAATGAAGTAAAGGCTCCGGTGTATAGAGAAAACCTCACCGTTTAAGAAGTAACCATATAAACGAAGGAAGCCACTATTTCTTTATCCATTTAGATTTTTTATTTATTATATTTTGATACCTAGTAAAATGAAATTTCTTATTTCGAAGTGAAATGTCTAGAAAAAAGAAAAATAGCGGTCGGGAAGGTTATAGTAGCCAAAGTCATTGGAATTTTTAGTTTATACATTGGAAAAAAGCTTTGTTATTAATAGACTAGGAAAGGGAAAAAGAATAACTGAAAGAAAGGAAATCTATTAGTTATTCGTCAAAGTTTCATTTATTCAATGACCAGAATTAGACGGGGAAATATAGCTCGGAGACGTAGAACAAAAATTCGTTTATTTGCATCAAGCTTTCGAGGGGCTCATTCAAGACTTACTCGAACAATTACTCAACAGAAAATAAGAGCTTTGGTTTCGTCGCATCGGGATAGGGATAAGCAAAAGATAAATTTTCGCCGTTTGTGGATCACTCGAATAAACGCAGTAATTCGTGAAATAGGGGTATCCTATAGTTATAGTAGATTAATACACGACCTATATAAGAAACAGGTGCTTCTTAATCGTAAAATACTTGCACAAATAGCTATATCAAATAAAAATTGTCTTTATATGATTTCCAATGAGATCATAAAAGAAGTAGATTGGAAAGAATCCACCGGAATAATTTAAACGGAGTTCCCCGGAGAATGAACTCCGGGAGGGTAAAGTCAAAATAAATATGATAAAAAAATAGTAAAACTGAATGAACACACTCAAAAAAAATCTTTATTCTTGCCCGATTCTTTTTTTTCTTACGGCACGATAATTCAATCCATATTTTTCATATTTTTCGAACAAAACATCAATCTGCGTTTGAGTTCGGATTTTACTTTTTTTTAGTCAAGTGAAGAAAGAGTAAGCCTATTTATTTCTGGCTCGAAGACCCGCAGTTCTGGTGGTCGACTCGGTTCTTTCAAACTGTTTCTCATTATTAAGAAAGGGTAACAAAGATAAAATACGAGCTTGTTTTATAGAAATAGTAATTAATCGTTGTTGTTTCAAGGTCAATCTATTCACCCGTCTAGATAATATTTTTCCTTGTTCGCTAATAAATCGACTAATTAAACTCATGTTTCTATAATCAATTCGATCCCCCGATTGAATCGGGGGCAAACGCCTACGAAAAGATCGCTTGGATTTAAGAAAAGGCCGCTTGGATTTATCCATGGTTTGTTTAGTTTATTCCTTATCCCGAAAATCCTATTTCGGTCGGATCTAAAATGAATTAGAAGAAATAGGATTTGGTTTGTTTATATTTATATATGTTATATATATAATATTTAACTATGTTCTATATAGAAATGTCATTTTTACCCTTCCTTGGAAGGGTTACATACAAGTGCTCGATTCGATCTATTTCTTTATCTCCCCATGAATCATATGTTTGTAACAAAATGGACAGAATTTTCTCAATTCCAATCGATTAGGCGTGTTGTGACGATTCTTTTCAGTAATATATCTGGAAATACCCGTTGATACCTTATTAACACCGTTTCGAACACAACCGGTACATTCCAAAATAACCGTTATTCGGACATCTTTTCCCTTGGCCATGAACCCCCTTTGGATTTTTGATTTACTCAACTCTTCTATTTTCGATCCGAAACGAAGAAGAAGGAAGGAAGGATAAATAGAAGTTATTAACTTGAAATCCAATTATGAAAACTTTCGCTGCAATCAATATACTAAAAAAATTTCTAAACTTTATTTCAAATTCAAATCACAGTATTTCATTTACATTTAAGTACCTTGTATAAGAGTCTTGTCCTAGATCTAAGCCCCACCCCTGTTTATTCTACCTCCATCCCTAGTTAATTTTTGAATTGAATAATTTATTTAATTCAAACTTGAACCCAAGTCTCGAAGCTGTTGAATACACCTTTTCTTTTTTTCTCTTTCCTCCCTCTTATTCTAAAAGGGAAAAAAGAGAAAAAGGGGGCAAAAGATTAGTCACAAATATTTAATTGTATCTCGAATCTCCGTTATTTGGTACCGTATCAATAACTAGAATCAAAAAAAGGGGAATGTCAATGCATCTGGGAAAAAACGATTAATCTCTATCAATAGACCTGCTAAAGACCCGAACCATAGAGTACTTAATACCGGTGCCACGGAAAGATATGTTTTTAGATCTCGCATTGAAAAATCTCCTTCCTTCTTTTATTGTAATCTAAAATGGTAATAACATAAATGATCAGATGCATATGCAGTTAAGAACCTTGTACACGGAATCCCTAATTCAAATTGAAATGTACAACTATCCAGTAAATAAAATTTTTTCTTAAAACATAAAAAAACGTTCCTCTCTTCCCGAGCATTCCCGAAAACTACTCATTTATTTTTACGACAGGTTCCGTTCCGTATTTCATACGTATATAAGACTTTTCTTTTACTATTATTATATTATTATATGTTAATTATATTATTATATGTTAAATGGGACCAAAAAGACGAAATGCCCATATAAATTTTATATATCAATGGAGGAAATAACGATGTGGAAAACAAAACAGGAATTCTCTACAATGACACTGTAGACCAATTGGAGGGATGTAGCGCAGCTTGGTAGCGCGTTTGTTTTGGGTACAAAATGTCACAGGTTCAAATCCTGTCATCCCTACCTATTACTTCTTCGTTGAGCAGTAACGAGGGATTAATTAAGATCGATTCCAATATCCAATAATATATATTATATATAATATATAATTAAACTGGGGTTAAAAAAGTGTCTTTACAGTCTTCTCTTTTCTGATAAGAAAGCGCTCTTAGTTCAGTTCGGTAGAACGCGGGTCTCCAAAACCCGATGTCGTAGGTTCAAATCCTACAGAGCGTGATTTCATCCTTATTTTTCTTAGATCAAATTAGACTGAAAGAGCTTCACTAACTTGAACCACAATCTGAATTTGACCTCCTTTGTATTAAAGAAAGTAGGAGGTCAATCAAAAAAAGCGATAGTAATTAATCAAAGGTCCGATTGATCACCACGCCTATATTGTAAATATGCAGTTACGAATAATCCAGCCAAAGTAACAGGAATTAGACCTAACACGATTCCGAATAGAAAAACTTCAATCATTGCAATTTATTTGAAAGGAGAAAAAGGAGGTAATATCTATACCTAAATATTAATCTGAATTACCATGAATCTCAATGACCAAGAATTTGCAATTTATACAGAATCCTATCGAAAGATTTATTTTTATGAATTGTGCATTTCAAATACTAATTTCAGATAAGTCGTATCTTGCTCAGACCAATAAATAGAGCTGAGGTTACCGTTAAAGCCGCTAGTAGAAAACCAAAATAACTAGTTATAGTAGGCATGAAGGAGCTAAATGAAATATGTTCTTTTTGTACATACATGTTTCTAAAAAAGCACTTACCTAAGTTTCCTTTTTCAAAAAATAGGGGATATTCAATTGATTAATCTATCATTATAGACGGTACTAACAAAGATAAAGTGACAGGCGTATAAAAACAAATTGATTCATCATTTACCACATCTACCCATCCCGCGATTCCAATCAACCGATTCATTGAGCAACTCTTGGGGGAAAACTTATATAAACTAATAAAAAGAATTGGGCCGTGTAACTTCACTCAAAAATTAAACCTTTTTAATTTTTAAAATGATTACATTCTGGAAGAATAAAAGAAAACTTTTTTATTGTCTCGAATCCTATTTATATTTTAGAGCCAACGTAAACCTTATAAAAAAGATTACTTTCATTTTAACTCATTAGATTCCGGAATAGGTTCATTCACTTAATATCTTGAATGAATGAGAAGAAAAAAGTTATCATGCAATCACTCGAAAAAAGAAAATATTTCTTTTGGTCCAACTAGGTTAGTAATTTCTATTATCTTTTCTTTTTTACGTTCTACATTTTATCTTTCCGTATTCTATTATAAAACCTCGTTCTT